TGATATAATGTGGCTTTGTGGGTATATTTGATGTTAATTATTGTGTAATAAACTGGTTTATGATGTTTAGATTAGTGAAAGGTAAAACATATAGTGTGTGATTTAAGTAATTTATTGGATTCATAAGTTTACATAAATGTTGGGCGGAACATTAAATGTACATGTCATATGTATATGGAATCTTTAAAAGCAACGGTTGAGTAAATTTAATTTGTGATATATGAGTGTAGCTATGGGTTACACGTGTTATATATATATATTAATATAATATAAATACATGATTGTATATATATATTTGTCTACTTGTTAAAAGCGTATTTCTTATTTCCTAATAAGTAATTTATATATCTATGTTGTCTTTCTAGGCCTGGTATGCTTATAGGAAATTAGAGAAAAAAGAAGCATTTAATATATAATAAATACTTAGTTAATATTAATCATCTAATTATATTTAATAAATATTATACATACATATATATGTAATCTAAGGTATCTATGTTATTTTAATATATGTATTATATAATTATAATTTAAGTTAATACATCTATGTTATAATTAAGCATTTATTATATAATTGATCTCATATTTTAACACAAATTGATTAAAATCATCTTTCTCTTGAAAGAAAAAAAAAGAGAAAGATGATTAGTAGCTATAGGGTTAAAAATAGATTCGTACATTGGGGCTTTAAATATTTTATGAATAACTATTGTTTTAATAGAATAAGGAACCGTATTAGTTGGTTGATTAATAGTATATTACTGCGGGTGTTGGGCGGCATTTGAAGGTAATTAAACTTTATGTAGAATGATGTGATGTGATTGAAGCGGTGTTGGGCGGCATCTGCTGATGGTCAGTATCATAGCAATCAAGTGTAGGGTTGAAACATTTGAAGGTAATTAAACTTTATGTAGAATGAGTTTTATTCTTGCTTTAAAGTTTATGTAATCTAGATTTTACATGTAAGTTTTTGTGTGGATTTGGAAAAATTTAAATAGTTTTGATTTATTCGCAGTATTTAGTATTATAAATTAAGGTAACTTAGATTTAGTTTTAGATTTAATTATTGGTTAAATTCGTGCCAGCCACCGCGGTTATACGATGGATAGAAGTAAATTTTATTAGTTTGGAGTTAATTTATTGTTTGGAATGGTTTTAGTATTTTTAAGGTAGAATTTATTAATATTTAATGTTTCTTGAGAGTTAATGAAGCTTTGAAACTTCGGGAATAAACTAGGATTAGATACCCTATTATTGGAAGTGTAAATTATTAAGGCTTGAGTAGTAATAGATAAGATCTTGAAACTCAAAGAATTTGGCGGTGTTTTAGTCTATTCAGAGGAATCTGTTCTATAATCGATAATTCACGATTGGGTGAACTTAATTTTTAGGATTTGTATACCGCCGTCATCAGAATATTTTTGTAGAAGGTAATTTTCTTGATACTAAATTGGGTAAGATGTCAGGTCAAGGTGCAGTTGATGGTTAAGTAGAGATGGATTACAATAAAGTTATTTATATGGATTTAATTTTGAAGATTTAATGAAGGTGGATTTGATAGTAATTGTAAATTAAATTTTATAATGATTTAAGCTCTAGAGCATGCACACATCGCCCGTCGCTCTCATTTGTTAAATGAGATAAGTCGTAACAAAGTAGATGTACTGGAAAGTGTATCTAGAATGTCAAAGTAGAACTTGGGAGTAAGTATTTCATTTACACTGAAAAGTGTTTCGTGCAATTCGGATTATTTTGAAGTTAAAATTTTAATGTATTTGGTGGGATTGAAAAAGATTAATAAAAGTAATTTTATTTGTTTTAAGTTTGAGTATATTTTATAGAAAAAATTGTTAAATTTATAGTGAAGTAGTATTGTGGAAGAATAATGAAATATTGGAAGATAATTTATTTAAAAGTAGATTGATATTGTACCTTGTGTATCAGGGTTAATTTATTTAAAGATATAGAAGATATTTTTCTCGAATTAAAGAGGGTAATAATATTAATAATGAAAGTGTAGAATAATTTTATTTAATAATATTATAGTAATGAAATGTTATCGTTCTTTAAGTTATCTAGTTACTTAAGAGATGAATTTAATTCAGATATTTATAAAGTTAAATTATTTTTAGTGAATGAAATAATGTAGTGAATATTAATAATTTAGGGGATTAGCTCTGAATTATTGTTAATAATAGTGAGTTAAATTTAAAGATTAGGCTTTAAAGTAGCTGGGTGTTTAATGTGTTATAACTTATTTAATTGAAAGTTTATTTGGTATTATTTTAATATTTTATTAAGTTGATTTTAAGAATAGTTTTAATATGTAAAAATGATTAAATTAGTATAGAGTATATTGTAATAGGTTTATTGGGTAAATTTATAATAAGGAATTAGGCAAATTTTATACTCGCCTGTTTAACAAAAACATGGCTTTTTGTTTTATATTTAAGGTCTGACCTGCCCACTGAAGAATTTGAAGGGCCGCGGTATTTTGACCGTGCAAAGGTAGCATAATCATTAGTCTTTTAATTGAAGGCTGGAATGAATGGTTGGACGAAGTATAAGCTGTCTCTTTATAAAAAGTAGAATTTAACTTTTTAGTTAAAAGGCTAAGATTAATATAGAGGACGAGAAGACCCTATAAAGTTTTATATTTAGTATTAAGGTGAGTTTTAGTGGAGTTTAAGTTTTAATATGAAGGTATTTAGTTGGGGTGACTTTAAGAATTTTAAACTCTTGATTATAAAGGACTAGGATGATAGGATAATTGATCCATAAATGATGATTAAAAGATTAAATTACTTTAGGGATAACAGCGTAATTTTCTTTGAGAGTTCTTATCGACAAGAAAGATTGCGACCTCGATGTTGAATTAAGGTGATTAATGGGTGTAGAAGTTTATTAAATAAGTCTGTTCGACTTTTAAATCCTTACATGATTTGAGTTCAGACCGGCGTGAGCCAGGTCGGTTTCTATCCTTATAAAGGTAAATATTTTAGTACGAAAGGACCAAATATTTAATAAAGTATTTTTTTTTGAATAATATTACTATTTTGGCAGAAAAGTGCAATGAATTTAGAATTCATGAATGTAAGATATTTACAAGTAGTATTGTGGTTTGAGTTGATTTTAAATTTAATTGGTTCTTTAATATTAATTATTTGTGTTTTGGTGGGGGTTGCTTTTTTGACATTATTGGAACGTAAGGTTTTAGGTTATATTCAAATTCGAAAAGGACCAAATAAAGTAGGATTAGTTGGTTTACCACAGCCTTTTGCTGATGCAATTAAGTTATTTACTAAGGAGCAAACTTATCCAATATTATCCAATTATATTTTGTATTATTTTTGTCCTGTGGGGAGATTATTTTTATCTTTGTTAGTATGATTAATTTTTCCTTATTTTACTTATTTATTTTCTTTTAATTTTGGTTTATTGTTTTTTTTATGTTGTACAAGTTTAGGAGTGTATACTGTTATAATTGCTGGTTGGGCATCAAATTCTAATTATGCTTTATTGGGGGGTTTACGTGCGGTAGCTCAGACTATTTCTTATGAAGTAAGATTGGCTTTAATTTTATTTTCTTTTATTTTTTTTATTGATAGTTATTGTTTAAATATATTTATGTATTATCAAGATAATATTTGGTTGATTATAGTAAGTATACCTTTAGCATTAGCTTGATTTGCTTCTTGTTTGGCTGAGACTAATCGAACTCCTTTTGATTTTGCTGAGGGTGAATCAGAGTTAGTTTCTGGATTTAATGTGGAATATAGAAGAGGGGGTTTTGCTTTAATTTTTATAGCTGAGTATGCTAGAATTCTGTTTATAAGAATGTTGTTTTGTATTATTTTTCTTGGATGTGATGTTTATTCATTAATGTTTTTTATTAAGTTGGTCATTTTGTCTTTTATATTTATTTGAGTGCGAGGGACATTGCCTCGTTTTCGGTATGATAAGTTGATGTTTTTGGCTTGAAAAAGTTTTTTACCTTTAGCGTTAAATTTTTTAATTTTTTATGTTGGGTTAAAGTTGTTATTAGTTTCTTTTATTCTTTAATGAAATTTATTTAGTAAAAGTTAATAGAAGGGTTGAACTTCTTTAATATGTTTTCAAAACATAGTGCTTCTTAGCTGAATAACTAAGGGTTTAGGAGTTTATCTCATCATGTGAGAATTATAGGGTTAATTAAATAATATAGAAAATAAATTACTGTTAAAATTTGTCCTGTTAAAATATAAGGATCTTCTACGGGTCGTGCACCAATTCATGTTAAAAGGATAACTGTGGTAGTTATTGATCAAAATAAGATTTGATTTAATGGGTAGAATTGATTACCTCGAAATTTATTTTTATTAAAGAAGGGTAAAATTATTAAAATTGCGATGGATAGAACAAGGGCAATGACTCCTCCAAGTTTATTAGGGATTGATCGTAAAATTGCATAAGCAAATAGAAAATATCATTCTGGTTGAATGTGAACAGGAGTAACTAAGGGGTTAGCGGGGATAAAGTTATCTGGATCTCCTAAAAGGTAAGGTTCAAGAAGAGTTAATAAAGTTAAGATTATTATTAAAATGATGAATCCTATAATGTCTTTAAAAGAGAAGTATGGATGGAATGGGATTTTATCAATATCATTGTTTAATCCTATGGGATTACTTGAACCCGTTTGGTGAAGGAAAAGTAAATGGATTATAGATGTTGCGGCAACAATAAAGGGGAGGAGAAAGTGGAAAGTGAAAAATCGTGTTAAGGTGGCGTTATCAACGGCAAAACCTCCTCAAACTCATTGAACAAGATCAGTACCTAAGTAAGGGATAGCTGAAAGTAAATTAGTAATAACTGTGGCACCTCAAAATGATATTTGTCCTCAGGGGAGAACATAACCTATAAAAGCTGTTCCTATAACTAAAAATAGAAGAATTACTCCAATTATTCAGGTGTATAAGAAGTTATATGAACCATAATATATTCCTCGACCTACATGGAGATATAAGCAAATGAAAAAAAATGAAGCTCCATTTGCATGAAGTGTTCGTAGGAATCAGCCATAATTGACATCACGGCAAATGTGAGCTACTCTATTGAATGCTGATTCAATATTGGCAGTATAGTGTATAGCCAAAAATAGACCTGTGGCAATTTGAATAATAAGACATAATCCTAGGAGTGATCCGAAGTTTCATAGTGTGGAGATATTAGATGGGATTGGTAGGTCAACAAAGGCGTCGTTGGCAATTTTAAATAAGGGGTGTTGTGAACGTATAGGTTTATGCATTAGTATTAATGTATTGATCGGAGAGGGCCGTGAAAAATATTAGTGATTTTTACAATAGCAATTAATGTTAAGAATAAGTATAATATTAGTATTAGGGTATTTAAGTTTGTAGGGTTATTATAAAGTTTAATTAATGGAAGGGTGGTTTCTGTTCAATAATTAGTTGATGTTAAATTGGTTGAATTTATGTCTAAATTATTGGTAATTAATGTTGGAAAGGTTGAGTCTAAACTTCATGATAGTAGAATGATGAATATCATAATGATTATACAGCTGAAGATGGTTGTTGTAGGAATAGAAAATATTTCATTGGATGCTAATCTTGTAATATAAATAAATAGAACTAATATTCCTCCTAAAAAGACTAGGAAAAGAATATAGGAGAATCAAAATCTTTGGGAGATTATTCCTGTAAAGGTACAGATGAGTAATGTTTGTAAAATAATAATAAGAGTTATAGATAATGGGTGGTTGCATTGAATGAATATAAAAGTGGTAAAAATATTGAGTAATGTTAAGGTTGTAAGTGTTATACAGAAGATAGTTTAATTAAAATATTAATTTTGGGGATTAATGATAGGAGTAATCTTTCTTCTGAGTTTTAAAAGTATTCCTTAATTTTGGTTTACAAGACCAACGTTTTTTGTTAAACTATTAAAACTTATGTTAATATGTTATTTTGTGGTTATAGTTTTTATGTTTATAATGGGTGCTTTTATTTTTTGTTCTAAACGGAAGCATTTGTTAGTAGTTTTATTGAGATTAGAGTTTATAGTTTTAGTGATGTTTATAATGTTGTTTATGTATTTAAATATATTTAATTATGAATTATTTTTTAGTATAGTTTTTTTAGTTTTTTCGGTTTGTGAAGGGGTATTAGGATTATCTATTTTAGTTTCAATAATTCGAACACATGGAAATGATTTTTTTCAATCATTTGTTATTTTGCAATGTTAAAATTGCTATTAATGTTATTATTTTCAATTCCGGTTTGTTTTGTTTATAAAGGGTGGTGGTTAATTCAGAATTTACTTTATTTAATAAGAATTTTATTTATTTTTATATGTGTTTTAGGTGATATTAGTCATTTGAGATATTTATTTGGTTGTGATGTTTTATCTTATGGTTTGATTTTATTAAGATTTTGGATTTGTGCTTTAATGATTACTGCCAGTGAATCAATTAATCGTTATGGGGTTAATAGTCAATTATTTTTATTGATAGTGTTGGTGTTGTTATTAATATTATATTGTACTTTTAGAAGTTTAAGATTGTTTTCTTTTTATGTATTTTTTGAAGGAAGATTAATTCCTACTTTATTATTAATTTTAGGTTGAGGTTATCAACCTGAGCGGATGCAGGCTGGTGTTTATCTTTTATTTTATACTTTATTGGCTTCTTTACCTTTATTGATTGGGTTATTTTATTTATATTATGAGAGGGGGTTATTATACATTTATGATAGTGGTCAGTTGAATTTAAATAGATTTTATTTGTATTTAAGTTTAATTTTTGCTTTTTTAGTTAAAATACCTATATTTTTGGTGCATTTGTGATTACCAAAGGCTCATGTGGAGGCCCCAGTTTCTGGTTCAATAATTTTAGCAGGTGTTTTATTGAAATTAGGGGGTTATGGGTTATTACGGGTTTATAAGTTTTTAACTTTAAGTGGATTGAAGTTTAACAGTCTGTGAGTTAGAATTAGTTTAATTGGAGGTGTATTAGTTAGATTCATTTGTTTACGTCAAGTTGATATAAAATCATTAATTGCTTATTCTTCTGTAGCTCATATAGGGGTTGTATTAAGAGGTTTAATAACATTAACTTATTGAGGATTTTGCAGATCTTATGTTTTAATAATTGCTCATGGGTTATGTTCATCAGGTTTATTTTGTTTAGCAAATATTTCTTATGAACGGTTAGGAAGACGAAGATTATTAATCAATAAGGGTTTAATGAATTTTATACCCAGTATGGCTATATGGTGATTTTTATTATCTTCATCAAATATAGCAGCTCCTCCTTCATTAAATTTATTAGGAGAGATTGGTTTATTGAATTGTATTGTTTCTTGAACTTGATTAACAATATTTATGTTGATGTTATTGTCTTTTTTTAGAGCTGCTTATACTTTATATTTATATTCAATTAGTCAGCATGGTCAGATTTATTCTGGTTTATATTCTTGTTCTATAGGGTATTTCCGTGAATATGTATTATTATTTTTACATTGATTTCCTTTAAATATATTAATTATTAAGAGTGAGATATTTATAATGTGATTATAACTTAAATAGTTTAAAAAAAAATTTTGATTTGTGGTGTCAGAGATATACTATGGTATTTTAGGTTATTATATGATCATTTTCTATTTGTTTATTAAGTTTTATTTTTTTATTTTTACTAAGATTAGTGTTATGTTTATTGGGGTGTTATTTTTTAATGTTGGATTTAGTATATTTTGTTGAATGGGAATTAATTTCATTACATTCTTCAAGAATTGTAATAACAATTTTACTTGATTGAATATCGTTATTGTTTATGAGTTTTGTTTTATGCATTTCTTCATTAGTTATTTATTATAGAGATGAATATATATTAGGGGATGTAAGATTAAATCGTTTTATTATTCTTGTTTTAATATTTGTTTTGTCAATAATATTTTTGATTATTAGCCCTAATTTAATTAGAATTTTATTAGGCTGAGATGGATTAGGTTTAGTATCATATTGTTTAGTAATTTATTATCAGAATGTGAAGTCTTATAATGCAGGAATATTGACAGCACTATCAAATCGAATTGGTGATGTGGCTTTATTAATAGCGATTGCTTGAATATTAAACTTTGGTAGTTGAAATTATATTTATTATTTGGAATTGAGTAATTGTTTTGAGATAAAAATTGTTGGTGGATTAGTTTTATTAGCCGCTATAACTAAAAGAGCACAAATTCCTTTTTCTTCATGATTGCCGGCTGCTATAGCAGCTCCTACGCCTGTTTCGGCATTGGTGCATTCTTCTACACTGGTGACTGCCGGTGTTTATTTATTAATTCGTTTTAATTCCTTAATTTTAGGGAATATTTGGGGTGATTTTTTGTTATTGATTTCTGGGTTAACTATATTTATGGCTGGTATTGGAGCTAATTTTGAATTTGATTTAAAGAAGATTATTGCATTGTCGACTTTAAGTCAGTTAGGATTAATAATAAGAATTTTATCAGTTGGGTTTTATAAGTTGGCTTTTTTTCATTTATTAACACATGCTTTATTTAAGGCTTTATTGTTTATATGTGCAGGGGCTATTATTCATAATATAAGGAATTCTCAAGATATTCGGGGGATAGGTGCAATGTGTAATCAGATACCTTTAACTTCAGCGTGTTTAAATGTTTCTAATTTAGCGTTGTGTGGTATACCTTTTTTAGCTGGGTTTTATTCTAAGGATTTAATTTTGGAGATAGTGAGTCTGTCTTACATGAATTGTTTTAGTTTTTTTTTGTTTTTTTTTTCGACAGGATTGACTGTTAGATATTCATTGCGTTTAGGGTATTATTCTATAACTGGGGATTTGAATAATACTTCATTACATTCATTAAGTGATGAAGGTTGAATTATATTGAGGGGAATACTTGTATTAATATTGTTAGCTGTAATAGGAGGGAGTATATTAAGATGAATAATTTTTTGTACACCAGAGGTAATTAGTTTACCTCAGGTTTTAAGGATATTAACATTGTCAGTTTGTTTAATTGGTGGTTGGGTTGGATATGAGGTTTCTAAGTTTTCTTTAAGTTATGATTTATATTCATTAAAGTTATATTTGATGACAAGATTTTTAGGGTCTATATGGTTTATACCAATGATTTCAACTTGTGGGGTAAATTATTATCCTTTAATAATAGGAAATTTAATTAGTAGTGTTTATGATCAAGGTTGAAGAGAAGAATTTGGAGGACAGGTTATTTATTCAACTTCAGTTAATTATTCTTTAATAAATCAGTTTTGGCAGAATAATGATTTGAGGACTTATTTAATTAGTTTTATTGTTTGAATATTTATTTTAATGGTATTAATTTTGTTTTAATAAATTTAAATAGCTTAATTATAGAGCGTAATATTGAAGATATTAAGGTAGTAAATATACTTTTAAATAATTATAAATACTGAAGTATTATTGATACAATGAAAATGTATTGTTTTTATTAAACTATATAATTTGAAATATTAATGGATTTAAACCACTAAAGGTAGAAGTTAGCAGCTTCTTCTTGAGCTTCATATTTCCTTAATTGGAAATAAATTTCAATGATATTATTAACAGTAATATACCTCACTTTTGGTTTCAATTAATTCATTAAATAGAGGTGAAGTCACCAAAGATCAGGTCGAAACTGATTGCAATTTGCTTTCTATTTAATGTAAGACAGATTGAGTTCAATACTTTTTGAATGCAAATCAAATGTTATAATTAACTACAGTCCTGAATTAGTGAGCTCAGTCAAGGGCTCCTTGATTTCATTCATGATATAAACCTACTAATAGAATAATTAGGAATGTTATGGTGGTAATGGTTCATGAAAGTAGGTTAGATCATTGTAAGATTACAATGATTGGTAAAAGTAAAGCGATTTCTACGTCGAAAATAAGAAAAATAACTGCAATTAAGAAGAATCGTAGAGAGAATGGTAGCCGTGCGGATCTTTTGGGGTCGAATCCGCATTCGAAGGGGGATCTTTTTTCTCGGTCATTAATTGATTTTTTTGATAGGAAGGTTGCAAGTAGTATAATAATAATGCAAATTGTTAAGATGATTACAGTTAATATTAATATTATTAGAATTATTTATTTTGATTTAATCAATCTAATTGATTGGAAGTCAATTGTACTTATATATACTAAATAAATTAACTACCTCATCAGTAAATGGAAATATAAAGGAATAATCAAACTACATCAACGAAGTGTCAATATCATGCTGCGGCTTCAAATCCAAAGTGGTGAGATGGGGAGAAATGGTTTATTATGTGTCGTATTAGGCAAATAATGAGGAAAGTTGTTCCAATAATTACATGTAATCCATGGAATCCTGTTGCTATGAAGAATGTTGATCCATAAACGGCGTCAGCGATACAAAAAGGTGATTCAATATATTCATAGGCTTGAAGTATAGTAAAATAAAGCCCTAAGAGGACAGTGAAGAATAATCCTTGCGTTGCTTGGGAATGATTTCCTTCTATTAATCTGTGGTGGGCTCATGTAACAGTTACTCCTGATGCAAGGAGAATTGCTGTATTTAATAAGGGGATTTGAAATGGATTAAAAGGTTGAATCCCAGCAGGAGGTCATATTGCTCCTAATTCAATTGAAGGTGATAATCTACTATGAAAGAATGCTCAGAAGAATGAAATGAAAAAAAAGATTTCGGAGACAATGAATAGAATTATTCCTCACCGTAGGCCTAAATTTACTGGTAGAGTATGAAGTCCTTGGTAAGTACCTTCACGAGTAATATCTCGTCATCATTGAATTATTGTAAGAATAGTTACTGTTGTACCTAAGAGTAATAGAGAATTATTGTATTGATGAAATCATTTAACGAGGCCTGAAACTGTAATTAAAGCTCCAATAGCTCCTGTTAATGGTCATGGGCTTGGGTTAACTAAATGGAAGGGATGATTACTGTGTGTTGACATTTGTATTAATTTACTTCACTAGAATAAAGTGTAGCGAGAACAGCAAAAACATACGATTGGATTATTGCTACAGCTGCTTCAAGAGTTAAAAGTGCAAGTTGCCCAATGATTAATAAGGTAAGGAGGGTAGTAGATAATCTAGGTCCTGTGTTTCCTAGGAGAGTTAATAAGAGGTGTCCTGCAATTATGTTTGCGGCTAGTCGAACAGCTAGTGTTCCGGGTCGGATAATATTTCTGATAGTTTCAATACATACTATAAAAGGTATTAGAATTGGAGGGGTCCCTTGAGGGACTAAATGAGCGAATATATGTTGTGTATGATTAATTCAACCATAGATTATAAAACTTAATCAAAGTGGTAATGCCAAGGTTAGAGTAAGGGTTAAGTGTCTTGTTCTTGTGAAGATATAAGGGAATAATCCTAGGGAGTTATTAAATAAGATTAAGGTAAAAAGTGAAATAAAAATAAAAGTTCTTCCATTGTGACCTGAAGGTCCAATTAAAGTTTTAAATTCATTATGTAGTGTTAAAATAATTTTATTTCAAATAATATGATGGCGGGAAGGTATTAATCAAAATCTTGTAGGGATAATTAGAATTCCTATAAAGGTTCTTAATCAATTTAAAGATAAATTTAAAATATTTGTTGATGGGTCAAAAACTGAGAATAGATTAGTTATCATTTTCAAGTGAGTGTTGATTTAATAGTTGTTGAAGTGGAAGGTAAAGGAGTTGAGGGGGATATAAAATAGTAATTGATTATTGAGAATAAGATAAGTGTTATAGAGAAAATGAAGAATAAGGTTAATCATCTAATAGGGGCTATTTGTGGAATAAAAAGATATTATTATTTAATGATTTCAGTTTGACATACTGATGTTATTTTCTTAACTAATCTTTTCATCAGAAGTAGTTGTTAATTACTATAAATTGGTTTAAGAGACCAGTACTTACATTCAGTCATCTGATGTATTTTGAGGAGTTGATTAATCAGTTAATGAATGTTTTTATATTTACACTTTCAATGACAATTGGTATAAATCTGTGGTTTGCACCACAAATTTCTGAACATTGTCCGTAAAATAAACCTGGTCGATTTATAAAAAAGTTAATTTGGTTTAGGCGGCCAGGGGTGGCGTCAACTTTTACTCCCAATGATGGGATGGTTCAAGAGTGGATTACATCTGCTGCTGTAATGAGTATTCGAATTTGAGTATTTATAGGGAGTACAGTTCGATTATCTACATCTAGGAGACGGAATCCATTTAAATCTATTTCATTGTAGGGAATTATGTATGAGTCAAATTCTAGGGGATTTTGGAGATCAGAGTATTCATATCTTCAATATCATTGGTGTCCTACTGATTTAATAGTAAGGAAAGGATCAAAAGATTCATCTAATAAGTATAATAATCGTAAAGAGGGGAGGGCAATAAAAATTAAGGTGAAAGCTGGTAAGATTGTTCAAATAATTTCAATAGTTTGTCCTTCTAGAAGGTAGCGGTGAGTAAATGGATTGAAAAATAAATTACCTATAATATAGGCTACTAGTATTGTGATTATGATTAAGATGAGTAATGTGTGATCATGGAAGAATAGAAGTTGTTCTATTAATGGAGAGGCTCTATTTTGTAAATTAATATTTGATCATGTTGCCATTTTTCTAAAAAAAGTAAAACTTTATGTATGGGGCTTAAATCCATTGCACTTTTCTGCCATATTAGAAATTTAATAGGGTTGGTAATTCATTATATCTGTGTTCACTGGGAGGAGTATTTTGGAATCATTCTAATGATCTAGTTATGTTGAGGGGAAATAGTGATAATCGATTGGAGATTATACTTTCTCAAATAATAAAAATGAGGAGTAAGATCCCAATAAATGAGATAGTTGATCCTAATGTTGAAATAATATTTCATGAGGTAAAAGCATCTGGGTAATCAGAATATCGTCGAGGTATTCCAGCAAGTCCAAGAAAGTGTTGTGGGAAGAATGTTAAGTTTACTCCGAAAAATATAATGGTGAATTGAATTTTTAGTCATTTTGGGTTTAGTGATAATCCTGTAAATAGTGAATATCATTGAATGAAACCAGCTATAATTGCAAAGACGGCTCCTATAGAGAGTACATAATGGAAGTGTGCTACTACGTAATATGTATCATGAAGGACAATATCAATAGATGAATTAGCCAGAATAACTCCTGTTAATCCTCCAATAGTGAAGAGAAATACAAAACCTAAGGCTCAGAGAAGCGAGGGTGAATAATTTAGTTGTGTTCCGTGAAGGGTTGCGAGTCAACTAAAGATCTTAATACCTGTTGGGACTGCAATAATTATAGTAGCTGATGTAAAGTAGGCTCGAGTATCAACATCTATACCTACAGTAAATATGTGGTGTGCTCATACTACAAAACCTAAGAGGCCAATAGCTAGTATAGCATAAATTATTCCTAAAGTTCCAAATGCTTCCTTTTTTCCTCTTTCTTGTCTAATGATATGAGAAATTATACCAAATCCTGGTAGAATAAGAATATAGACTTCTGGGTGTCCAAAGAATCAGAATAAATGTTGGTATAAAATTGGGTCACCACCTCCTGCTGGGTCAAAGAAGGTGGTATTTAGGTTTCGATCTGTTAGTAATATAGTGATTGCACCTGCTAGGACAGGTAGTGATAATAGAAGGAGAAGGGCGGTAATTGCTACTGATCATACAAATAGGGGGGTTTGATCAAGTGTTATTCCAGGGGCACGTATATTTAAGCATGTTGTAATGAAGTTTACGGCCCCGAGAATTGATGATACACCGGCAAGGTGTAAACTGAAAATTGCTAGGTCAACTGAGGCGCCAGCATGAGCGATACCGGCTGATAGGGGTGGGTAAACTGTTCATCCTGTACCTGCTCCACTTTCAACAAGACTACTAGCGAGTAAAAGTGTTAATGAGGGGGGTAATAATCAAAATCTTATATTATTTATTCGTGGGAATGCTATATCAGGTGCACCTAGTATTAAAGGAACTAGTCAATTTCCGAATCCTCCAATTATAATTGGTATAACTATGAAGAAAATTATAACGAATGCATGGGCTGTTACAATTACATTATAAATTTGATCATCACCAATTAGATATCCGGGTTGGCCTAATTCTGCTCGAATTAATATACTGAGGGAAGTACCTACTATGCCTGCTCATGCTCCAAAAATGAAGTATAGTGTTCCAATATCTTTATGATTTGTTGAGAATAGTCATTGTTGCGGTAGAATGGCTGAGTTAAGTGATAAATTGTAAATTTATTTAGGGGAATTTATTCTCTTCTATCATTTTATGATGACTTTGTATAACCTTATATTCAAAGTATATGATTTTAGACTGCAATTCTGAAGGTGTAGAATATTTACTAAGGTTTAAAATGAATTTTTATTTCCAGCTTTGAAGGCTATTAGTTTTTTTTAACTTAAAACCTTATAGAAAATTAAAAAATATGATGTATGTAGGTAACCCTAAAAGTGAGATGGAGGCAAGGATTGATGAAAGGGTAATTATTATATTATTTGAAGGGGTAATATAATTTCATTTTATTTGTGTATAGTTAAGGAGGAAGGCAGTAAATGATAGTCGAATATAGTAGAATAAAGTAATTAGTGTTATTATTACCATAATAGTACATATTGGGAGGGTGTAGAGAGAGGTTAAGGTTTGAATTACTATTCATTTAGGTAAAAATCCGAGGAAAGGTGGGAGGCCACCTAATGATAATAATGTGAGGAAAAGGAATAATTTAAATGATTGGGATTTATTATAAATTATAAAATTTTGGTTAATATGAAAAATTTGTGATGTTGAAAATATGCAAATTATAGCTAATGTTAAGAAAGAGTAAATAATGAAATATAATTCCCATAAATTTTCACCACAAAATATGGCGGCAATTATTCATCCTAGATGATTGATTGATGAATATGCTAATAGTTTTCGTAATGAAGTCTGATTTAATCCCCCTAATGAACCAATTATTACAGATAAAATAACAATTATTGTCGTGAATGAATTTATTTTGATTAGGTAAGATAACAAAACAAGAGGGGCGATTTTTTGTCATGTTATTAAAATAAAACAATTCTTTCAGCTTAGGCCTTCTATAGTACCTGGAAATCAGAAATGGAAAGGGGCGGCTCCTATCTTTATTAATAATGTTGAGGAGATTAATGTAATAAAAAGGTTGTTAATAAAGGTTGGTGAAATTGATGAATTAGAATAAATTTGTATTAAAGTAGTAGAAAATAGGAAAGTAATGGATGCTAGGGCTTGAATGAGAAAATATTTTAGGGTTGCTTCAGTTGAAAGGGTATTTTTTGAATTAGTTATTAAGGGGATAAAAGATAATAAATTGATTTCTAATCCTATTCAAGTACTGAATCAGGAGTTTGCAGAGATTGAAATTAAAGTACCTCCTATTAAGGTGATTAAAAAGAGAAAATGGGAAATATTCATTATTAAAAAGAAGAGGATTAATCTCTATAAGTGGGGTATGAACCCATTAGCTTATTTAGCTTACCTTTTTTGTAAGCATGAATGTATTAAAATAATGTACATTTTGGTGTATGATGCACAGAAATTTTTGATGTTTTTGGGAATAGTTTAATTCTATTAGATGTAAAGTATAATAATGGTAATTTTTTACTTTATTTATCCTATCACGATAACCCTTTAATCAGGCACATTATT